GTCGACTATTCCACGACTACACCGAAAAAACCCAACTCTGCCCTACGCAAAGTCGCGAGAGTTCGACTAACCTCCAAGTTTGAGGTAACGGCTTACATACCAGGCATTGGCCATAATTTGCAGGAACATTCGGTGGTCCCCGTGAGAGGTGGAAGGGTCAAAGACCTACCCGGTGTTAGGTATCACATTGTTAGAGGAACCTTAGATGCTGTAGGGGTGAAGGATCGTAAAAAAGGGCGTTCTAGTGCGTTGCAGAACATTGTCATAACTTGTATCATTGCAATGATTCCGTATCAGTTGTTCTGATATGTTAAATGTGTAGCCGACCCAGCACTGCCGGGGGACTAAAGCCTGCTACTACAGAGATTGATAGAGATTAATTATTATCTATCTATTTGTATGAAACAACTTGGTGTCTAAGGTGTTCTATTCCAGTAAGTTGAGTTTTACCTAGACTCTCACCTGGAAAGTCCTAGGATGTCTTTTCCTCTTGGAACAGGTTTAGATTACGACTACGGAGATTCGGTGAAGGCTTCATGCACATCTACTGGTTGGATTGATAAACCTACGGACATTCCCAGTAAGATAACTGAATTGCAAGATTTTCTTCCTTTATATCTAGACTTCGACTTCTTCTATCCGTGGAATAGATTTTATCCGTGGAGTAGGAGAAAACGGATACTCAGTGTGCGATGAGTAAATATGATTTGCATTAAAAAAAAATAAATGGTTCAAAATCATTAGAATAGTTTCTATTTAATCATGTGGAAAGCTGTATTCGATGAAAGTCGCACGTGCAGTTTGGAGGGAGATCCTCGACTAACCGGTGGATCCACCCTACAATATGGAGTGAAAAAGCCAAAATAGTAGATTGAGATACCATTGAGATAAAAGAATTGATTGAAATCTGACATATTTATATTTGTAAACTCGTGTTACATCGGAGCAGTGTAGCGAACAGAAAGAAAAATATCGAATCAGATCCAATTTATCGTAATCGATTAGTAAATCTGCTAGTTGATCGTATCTTGAAAAATGGCAAGAAATCACTGGCTTATCAGATTTTTTATCAGGCTATGAAGCGGATTAGGTAAAAGACAAATAGGAACCCACTGTCTGTTCTGCGACAGGCGGTGCGCGGGGTAACTCCCGATGTAGTGACAGAAACCAAACGTGTAGGTGGATCAACTTATCGAGTTCCCGTTGAAGTAGTACCGGCAGAGGGAAAAGCTTCGGCTATCCGGTGGTCATTAATCGCGTGTCGAAAACGCTCAGGTCGAAGTATGGCTTTAAGATCGAGTGATGAATCGATGGATGCCGCCAGGAATTCCGGTAGTGCCATACGAAAGAAAGAGGAGACTCATAAAGTTGCGGAAGCTAACAAAGCTTTTGCCCATTTCCGCTAGTTTCGGATTCGTTCCAATCCACAATCTTTCCGTTGTGGATTGGAACCGGGGCACAAACTATCGGGGAATCAAAAGAAACTATGGAGAAATGGTTGAGTGAGGAGTCGGTGACAAATAACGGGTGTCTAAGCCACAAGTGGGGATTGACAACTACTTCTTCTTTCAGGTTGTTAATTATTAGACTCCTTCTAACTAAATAAGATAGCGGGGGGGGGGCCAATGCAGAGTTGCGGAGTGCCTCGCAAAAAGGCTTGACGCGTGACCAGTTTTTTCAGAGACTGAAATTAATTGAGGCGCGCACCGCATAGTGCATAGAGTAAGAATTTAATTCTTCTCTGAAAAAGGAAGAAAGCCTTGTTGTAAAACAACGGCTAAATTTTGTTTGAGACATCGAAAAGAAGCCCCCATATCCGAGAATTCTGGGGACTCAATTAATTTCGGTTGACACAGATAGGTTTTTGTGATATATTACAAATTAACAGGCTTACTAGCCTGGGGAATCACTAATTATATCTCGAAAACCGAAAATTACCATGACCGCAACTTTAGAACGACGCGAAAGCGCAAGCTTATGGGGTCGCTTCTGCGACTGGATCACCAGCACCGAAAACCGTCTTTACATCGGATGGTTCGGTGTCTTAATGATTCCCACCTTACTAACCGCAACCTCTGTATTCATCATTGCCTTCGTCGCAGCTCCTCCCGTAGATATTGATGGTATTCGCGAACCCGTTTCTGGTTCTTTGCTATACGGTAACAACATTATCTCCGGTGCTATCATCCCTACTTCTGCAGCTATTGGGTTACATTTCTACCCAATCTGGGAAGCAGCTTCCGTCGATGAATGGCTTTACAATGGTGGTCCTTACGAACTTATCGTCCTTCACTTCCTACTTGGTGTAGCTTGCTACATGGGTCGCGAATGGGAACTGAGCTTCCGTTTAGGTATGCGTCCTTGGATCGCTGTTGCGTACTCGGCTCCTGTCGCAGCTGCTGCCGCCGTCTTCTTGATCTACCCAATTGGTCAAGGAAGTTTCTCTGACGGTATGCCTCTAGGCATTTCTGGTACTTTCAACTTCATGATCGTCTTCCAGGCTGAGCACAATATCCTTATGCATCCCTTCCACATGTTGGGTGTAGCTGGCGTATTCGGCGGCTCTCTATTCAGTGCTATGCATGGTTCTTTGGTAACTTCTAGTTTGATCAGAGAAACAACTGAGAATGAGTCTGCTAATGCAGGTTATAAGTTCGGTCAAGAAGAAGAAACCTACAACATCGTAGCTGCTCACGGCTATTTCGGTCGTTTGATCTTCCAATATGCTAGCTTCAACAATTCTCGTTCTCTACACTTCTTTTTAGCTGCTTGGCCCGTAGTAGGTATCTGGTTCACCGCTTTAGGCATTAGCACTATGGCATTCAACTTGAATGGTTTCAACTTCAACCAATCCGTGGTTGACAGCCAAGGTCGTGTTATAAACACCTGGGCTGATATCATAAACCGTGCTAACCTAGGTATGGAAGTCATGCATGAACGTAACGCTCACAACTTCCCCCTAGACCTGGCTTCTGTTGAAGCTCCTTCTACAAACGGATAATATCCTTCTGGTTATGTGGCACAACTGGATACCAAATCTCTTAACTCCGGAAGGAGGTTTGGTGTCCAACGAGATGAAGGTTCGTGCGGTAGAACGGATAGAGAGGATGATAACAGCTTGTCACAATTTCACGATTATCAGTTCCCAACCTTGAATTCTGAAAACTATTTGGAATATCCTTCTGCAATTTGATGGATTACGAAGTTTCCTACTCCGATTTGCAGAATGCTTGTAATCTCCCACCTAAATCTTTTAGATAAAAGAAATTGAGAGTGCATTCCTGATTTCAAAGATTTTCTTTTTCTATTGTCTCATTATATACATAAAGTCAACATGTATGTGTATCAACCGAAGAACCTATCTAGCTTGCTTAACGGATAGATCTCGTTCACGTCCGGGGGGGGGGCCAACTAAATCGACAGAGGGGGCGGACGTAGCCAAGTGGATCAAGGCAATGGATTGTGGATCCATCACGCGCGGGTTCAATCCCCGTCGTTCGCCCATCCAATTGGGTAATTTGATCCCATCTCTCTGCTTGGAACAGATAATCATTGTTAAGGTGGGTGGGATGTGTGTGGGTCTCCCCGACAATAACAATTTATAATTCCCGATCTAATGCCAGTTTTGGATACGACTATTCACGGAAATCACTAGATTCCTTTGAAATATTTATTCCATAATATCTTGAAATTTTCAAATTTATTGGTATAATAAATGTGGAAAATAGATAGTATCTACCGCATGGAATTAATATGAAGAAAGAAAGTAAGGTAAAAAAGGTGGCAAAAGAAAGAGTAGGAAGTCCAGATTTTTCATCTAAAATTTCAGAGTTAGTAGAAGTCAGTCTATTAGACCACTTCTTCGAATCATTGAAAAACCAACATCTCAAAGGATTTTTCACTAGTCCATCTTCCAATTATGAACCTTTTATCAGATTATCTGACTTGTGATTTCTGAGTTCACTATTTTTACGCAATCTGCGTGATTCACTAAAAAGAGATAGTGGCATCACCCTGGAGATGCTGATGTTGCTAACAATACCAATTTCTATGCATTGCTTGAGTGACAAAAGGTCGATCGAAGGCAGTTTTGCATTAGCGGGAGTCATTAATGGGGGTGACGAAGTAGTAAAGAAACAAGCAGAAATTTCTGGTGACTTCTCCCGCGACTGCTTTCCCCGATTCAAAAGATCTTTATCTGTTGGAAAGGATGGAAAGAGGGGAATACCTGTTTCCCATTACTTAGGTTTGAACGAAGATATTTCTGCAGGTTCAACAAGAAAAGGGAAGCAAGTTCGTTATGATGCGATGATTCCTCTGGGTTACGGTCGATGGAAGGCATGCGTAGCGAGGGATTCACTCCTTGGCAGAGATATATCCAAGGATGAGACTGAAAGGATTCAAGGATTTTGCAGGGATAGGTGTTTACAAAACTCAAGTAGGTTTTTCAAATTCTATAACTACCGGGTAGCTTATAGAAACAACCAAAGTGATTTCGATTCGTTATTCTCTCGGGAAAGTCATAACAAGCGAGATCTGGGTCGGTTACAAGCAACACAATTGAGAAACGACTCATTAAGTACCGTAGTATTGAACTCCTACGACAAGGCGTTACTTGAATCCGGAGATTCAGCAGATCACCAGGGGGATGGGTCGATGTTTTATTTCGAGCGAGAAGCCTTTTCCAACTTGTCTTCATTTACGCCTTGTGAAAAGACGACGTCGTTTCGTGGCTGTATATCCGGATTGGATTATGACAAAAATGGGGAAGAATTTCCCATTCTACACACTTATTCACAAATGAAAAATGGATTAATAAATCGACTCACCGAATTTCTCTCGATAATTGAGAAATCAAATCTGGTTTTTAGTGGGGCAATAGTTATTGACGTCAGTAATAGCGTCAAATCTGGGAAAGGATTTCCATTGAAAACGAAGGGTGATATGCCGCTTACTCAAATATCTGGCAAAAAACTTGGGCTAGCGAGTAGCAGACACCTCAACCTCAATGAGATTCTTCCAAACTATTTCCAAATATCTTCAGGTAGACCTAGAAAAATAAGTAATCAAAGTGAAAATACTATTTTTTTAAACTAATTGGAAGAAAAGGGTAACATACATTCAATATACAATTTAGTTAAATTGTATGGACGAAGTAGAATCATACCTCTCTACTCAACATACATATTTCTTTTCTATGACTACTTTTGCGCATTATTTACTGAATATTTCTTCCAAATCAAATATCGGCTGGATGGCTGGACGGGGAGCGGGGAGTACACCGGTGTAACAAGAATTGCAACTGAATAAATAGTATTGAAATGGAAGGATAACGTAGAGCGCCTATTGAACGAATATATTACCTTTCAAGTTGGTGAGTATGGAAATGTTCAGTTAAATGTGCATAGATGGCTCGATACGACCGGGGATTCGTCTCTTTCCCTCGCCGGGGAAGTCTTAAAGTATGACTTGGAGGAATCAATTTGCCGCGTATCAACAATAAGAAACGAATTACTAAGTAATATTGGTGTCAGTCTCGGTAGTAACAATCAACAAAACAAAAAAGATTTTCACCGATTTCTCAATGCTTTTTTTCTTTACAAAATGATTGTTGCTGAGGTTACTCGCCAGAAAGCTTTGATATATACCATTGATTATTGCATCGAAAAATTGAACGATATAGATCTCGAGAAATTGAACAAGATAGATATCATGAAGCTTGATCTTTTATCAAGTTTATTCGATGGTTACATTGACGAACAGATACTTTTCCTCAAAACAATTCTTGAGAGAAAAAAAAGTTTCTTCATTGAATCCAAACTGTTAATGAGTGAGAAATCGGTAGGCTCTTCGACCGAGCTGGAACCTGCAGTGAATCCCACTTCTCTCGGGTTGCCCCGCATCGAACCCATCCGAGCAGGATTTTCATTTTCAAGCGATGCTCTTTCCGTTGCGGGGAGGGAATTTTGGAATCTATTTCTGCATGATTTAAACCGTGGGGGAGATTCAACTAAAGATATTGGTGGGAATATTTCAAGATACATTTCCGATCAGGTTAGTAAACTAAATTTTCTAGATGACTCACCTATACGGAACTGTGCTAGAAGCACCTTTATTCCGAGAATCAAAAGGGATTTTTTTATTGGGAGATGCAACAGTAGTTATCTCGACGTCCTGGAAAACTTCTATGCGGGCTCCGAAGATGAAACCATCTCATCTAATATCATCTCATTTATTCATCCCCAACTGTCGGATTCGTTGTCATCCAATTTATCGAAACAAACAGCAAGGGAGGTTGCTGGCCACGTACTCACGCCAATTCAATTTATTTCGTCTAATCTGCATGAATCCACAGCCACAGTATTAGTAACTCATTCAGATGGACTTTCCAACTCTATTTCGGATCTGAATAGGTTACTGGCGAGTTTGAACTCATCTCCTCGTGAAGCGATAGAGTCCTTCTTATATTCGTGCAGTAGCGCTGGAGTTTATTTGGGGAAGACGTCGATAAACTCCAATTCATCGTCGGATCGGCGATCCCAACCCCGTCCCAAGAATCTGGTATTGGATCGAGTCTATCAAAAGAATTTGCCTATTAGGTATTTCTGGGAACCGGAAGAAATGGAAACATCTTACTGGTCGCTAAGACTCCCATTATGCAACGATGTAACATCGAGATCTCTAGCAGAATCGATTGGAGAGGAGGTTGCACGCGAAGATACGGACTATGCGGATCAATCTATCCGGAAAGAGGCTATTCGTCCATCCCACTTTATAAAATTCAATGAATTATTAAAAGATTTGAACAGATATGAGATCTCTTGGATCTTTTGGAGAGACAATATCGGTGAAAAATGGAGCTTATTTAGAGATTATATACCTTGGTTTTTTACCCCTACCTGGTGGAGATACTTCTACGATCTGATTAGAGAAACATATCCAGAAATAGTACTTAAAATAAGTTATGACTCGAATCATATTTTTCCCAGGATTTCTAAAAGAATTGCTGAGGATGTAGTAGATGGCGCGAAAGCCTATTTATCCCAAAGACTGCAAAGCCTAGGATTGAGATTTGACAACGATTCTATCAATACTGTAGTATCCGAGATAGGTCTTCTTATTTTCGAAGAAATTCCTGATGAAGCGGAGATTTTACATTCGGGAGGATGGTCAGGATCTCAATTTTCCAATAGGTCTATCTGCTATTACTTCATTCTTTCGATATTAATTGTTCTTGTATTATTCAAACACCCTTTGTCTGCCGTTTCGGGTTTCAATTCCTTTCATCCATGGAAACGTTTCAACACTATTGAATATCTAACAGACCCAACGCGTGGATCCTATTTGAAAGAGGTAATGTATTCCCCTTCGACAAGCTAAATGTCAACGAGAGATCTACTAATCTATTCTTTGAATAGATTCTTGAATTATATAAATAATATAATCTTTTTTTTCTTTGTGAAAAATGAACTCGATTCATGGATGTTTCATAAAGAAAGCTCCGATATCCTAGATAGTAAGAAAGAACTACTGACTCAACACCTAGTGACGAATAAAATTTTTCGCAGGTATGTGTCGAAATTGAATTCCAATTATGATTTATCGAGCAACGAGATTTCTCATGAACCTTATCCACAGGAAAGATCTAATGTTTTGGCATACTTACTTCAATTCTGGCAAAATGATCTATTGAGTCACAAGATCCGTAAGTTGGATCCTGCGGAGAAGTGGGCCTTTTCCGCTCTCGAGAGAAATCTTCTATTTTCAGTAACAACGAGACGAAGAGGCAGTCTACTAGATATGCCATGTCATGACATACCTATTTCACTCCAATCGGGATTATTACCATCTAAAGGAATTTTGCTAGTAGGACCCATAGAAACTGGCCGATCTTCCATTATTAGAGATGTAGCATTCGACTCCTACTTTCCAGTGGTGAAACTACCATTGAAAAAGCTGATATACAACCGATCCTTCTTTAATAATGTACGTGGAAATTTCATCTCGAAAGAAAGCGTACACCGATTAAATTTCGTTTTTGAAATGGCGAAAGAGATGTCTCCTTGTACACTATGGATTCAAGATATTCATGAATTGAATATTCATCGTTCGTATCATAAGCTAGAAGCTGATCCCAAATTCTTACTTTGCCAAATATTGAAAAGTATTGGTGACAGGCGCAGCAATTCCAACATCCGCAGGAATGTTGTCATCGCTACGACTCACGTACCTGCGAGGATAGATCCAGCCCCAATAGCTCCGAACCGGTTAAACTAATTAATAAATTTTCGAAAATCCAACGGGTATCAACGTCATAAAGAATTATCAATTCTATTACGTATCAAAGGTTGCAAAATGGAGGCTAATCCGCCTCTTCCTCTTATTGAAGGTACTGGGTTTGAAACTACGGGTTATAGTAAACGAGATTTATTTTTTCTTGCTAATGAGGCGTTATTAATAGGTACTTCCAAAGGAAGTAAGATTCTACGTAGCGACGCAATTGAATTAGCTTTGCATAGACAACATTCGACTGCTAGTGATATGGGCAATGGGATAGAATCCGGTTCTGAATGGGAAATATTTTCTCACGAGATAGCGGAAGCTACTTCAAAGAATAGTTTGATAGATACTTATATCACAAATACATACATTGGTCGTAACGCGTTAAAAATGCGATTTTATTATTTGTCTAACTGGTATGTGGAACCTTCAATAACCAAGTCAACATTTAATGAATTCACTCTATTTTCGCATATCCTAGGGATACTAGCTGGATTAGTTGCTCGCGATTCGCTCCAAAGGGATATGAGAAAGGAGGAAAATTTCATTGTTATCGACAAACTCGTAGAGAATGACTTGAACCTAGCTTGTGGCGTACTAGAAAACCTCTCGACTAATTTCTCACGTTCGGAATTTTGTAAAGACGGAAGTCAACACAGTAATAGTCTTTCCTTTTCCGTTCCTATCGATAAACCCAAGTATTGTTCAGGTGTAACCTCTAGAAGTCGTTCTTCTAAATTTGTGAGAAAGGGGGGGTTTAGCAGTCTAACCGACTTCGAACTGCAACAGTCACCCGAACTAATAAACTCAAGTCCGACGGAAGTGTCGCGTGAGATCACTTGGTCCCATAAGGCTTGGCGTCTCCGTTTCCTGCGAAGCGGGGCTTATGAATTGATGAGGGTATTATCTGAACCCAATCATTTGTATAATTTAATTTTTCTCTACCAAAATCAGAATTATATACCCCAACAAGATTTTGAATTCAATAAGATTAAGGGTGACAAAAGTAAATGGTGTGATAAAAGCGGATATCTATTCACTTCTGAAAAATCTGCGACTAATGTGACAGATAAATCTATTGAAAGATTGGAAAACCGGTTGGATAATATGTTGTTACGCGAGCAATTTATCGAATTGGGAATATCCGGCGACTCATCTAATGAATATGAAACACACTGTAATCGATTCGATGAAACGACTCGACTCTTCGGGGGGCGCTTCATATGGGACCCCATGCTTCTGTTCCAGCCAGATCCTAACATTCCTCCCTCGCGTCGCAGCTTGTTGCCGACGAAAGAACTGGCGCGGAGGCTTTACACCATTTACGGTATGAGAAGGCAGCACCTTAATAAAATGTCAAATAAAAAAATTAAAAATTTCTTTCTCTATCGTGAAGATAATCCGAAATTGAAACCTGACTCACCTATTAAGCGGTGTAATAATCTCCCTATGGAGGAAGAGGAGCGAGATTTTGAATACGTCAAAGAAACTTCCTCTATGGATATATATCTGCAATATCCGCAGACATTTAGTCCCGCTCGCTTTGATTCCTACGTGGTAGCAGAAGATTTCCCAGAGCGATTTATTCGGTTTAGGCTTCTGGTTCATAGAAACAAATGGATGAGGCGAAACCGTTGCCGATTTCAGGATTTTCTTATCTATAACATGTTGCTTGAAATTTATTAATATCTATTCAATCCGTTCTGGTTTGGTGGGGCGTCACTGGATCGAGCGACGAAACAATTTTCTCAGGAAAGTTCATAGAACAAATCTTAGATACCCCTCATTCTGTATAGATTTCTAGCAATAGAATTAGAAGCCAAATCAGTAAAAGGAAGGTCTATATTTTCCTTTTACTGATACAAATCATTTTGTCACAGCATCTTAAATAGTTAAGGAACTGAAGGCCATTTCCTAGATGAGTCTTTTATGATTCTTTCTGTTTAGAAAGAAGATTCGGAGGGAGCAATAGCTTCTTCCGTAGGGATTTTGCGAAACAGCTTTTTAACATCAACGTCACGCTTGAAATAGATCCTCTATTTCATAAATTTGTGGATTTACTCCCTTCTCCAGATGACTAATTGATTCGCTCATTCTAATCGCTCAATACACCGGAATTGAAGTGGGGGCCCCAAAAAACGACCTCATAGGATAGGCAGGACCCTTGGGGTATTCAAAGGGGGGGGGTAAGGACGAAGGACGCACAAATCTTCTTCTCCCCAATTTTTAGAGCTGGAAATAAGCACGATAGTGAATCATTCACTGGTTGGTGGGTCATGCAATTTTATTTGGCATCTTTGGCAAATACAACTATCCAATTACTAGGAATTATTGACGAATCTCCCCGGGTAGGATTCGAACCTACGACCAATCGGTTAACAGCCGACCGCTCTACCGCTGAGCTACCGAGGAAAGTGTTGGGGGATTCAGTCTCATACATACTTAAAGACCTTTGTTCTTTGAACCGCCTCTAAATCTGTAATACGTTAAGCTTTCTCCGACATTTCGTGAAGTAAACTTCGCGTACACCCTAACTCGTATTATAGCATTATAGGGGGGAGGCGGCGGCGATAGCAATCCCGTTTGAATGGAAGGGTACCCTACCCAAATCATCGGAGAGGGGGGGGGGGGCAATCGATCGGGGTCGGGATCAACCCCACAAGCCCCCCACGATCTGTATCGATCAATCACCAATTAGTACTTTCTATTCCCCCCCCTCCAAGAAGCGTAGTAGAATAACCACAGGATTTTCCTACTTTGTAGGAATAAGTAATATCTTTGAGGAATAAAAGGAGCAAAAGGGAAAGAGATGGGGATGGGGAAGATGAACAATAGTCGGGAGAAATGAACACGAATTGGAGCTTCGTGAAACGAAAGTAGCAGTTTACGGCAAAGGCGGAATTGGGAAATCAACAACCGATATCGGTAAAGCAACTCCAATTACTAATCCGAGTAGATATTGAGATATTCTACCATTTTTCCCGTGCCGCATACTCTCTCCACCAAAGAGACTTGATGCACCAGTGCCGTTGGTAAACCCATCAATTATCCATTGATCAAAATGCAGAACTAGCTTGCTGAGTGAAGCTATACCTCGAGTGAAATAAGCTTTGTAGTAATAATCAATATAACCCCGATTGATGGACCAGCCTCTTAAGGAAGATACAAAATTACTTATCAAATTTCTATTGATTAATTTTTCAAAAAATTCTGTGTCGACAATTTCATTATCTTGTCCATAAACTCTGAAAGAAACTAATAATCCAAAAATAGATAAACTAAGTGAAGGGATTGAACTAGTTAATGTCTCCGTCAAAGGTCCAACACGTTTACTAACTTCAGAAAAGGAAGCAAAAGAAATCAGCCAATCAAGCAAAAAGTCTAAACTAATTCCCTTTTGGCTTGGGTCAACTCCCACCCCTGCCAATCCTACAAATATGGTAGGTATCGCCAAAACAATCAGAGGCAATACCATGCAAGAATTTGATTCCTCTGGATATAAGAGGTTTTGCTCGGAATGAGGTTGATTCTTCCCCTCACAAATTGAATCACCTCCGGGAGGACGCTTGATGACGAGGTTTCCAACTTCTGTGACACTGTTTTGTTTTGTATTTGTTGCAGATATAGCATTACTAAATGCTTTTGCGGTAAATGATTCTGGCTGAGCCCCACCCCATGGAGTAATATCTTTTGTGGTTGGCATAAAATTATTTGAATCAATATAATTTGTTTGATTAGCACGAAAATTTCCCTCGAAAGTGAGGAGGTAGATACGAAACATGTAAAACGCAGTAAGTCCTGCTGTAGTAGAAGCTGCTAATCCGAGATAAGGGGAGCGCAACCAACTTTCAGTAATAATTTGATCTTTAGACCAGAAACAGGATAGTGGGGGTATGCCACACAAAGAAAGAGTACCCGGAAGGAAAGTAGTTCCAGTAATTGGCATGTATTTTCTTAAGCCACCCATGAAAAACATATTTTGACTTCTAGTGGGAGAGTATCCGACCACTCTTTCCATGGAATGGATAACTGAACCAGAACCCAAAAACGATAAAGCTTTTGAATAAGCATGCGTAATGAGATGAAACAAAGCAGATCGGGAGGCACCGATACCCGAAGCTAGTACCATATATCCTAACTGAGACATGGTGGAGTAGGCCAAACCCCTTTTCAGGTCTTTCTGGCCAAGAGCTAATGTGGCCCCCGGCAAGGTTGTTACTCCGCCCACCCAGGAAATAGTATACATCGTTGGAGGCAATATTGAAATAAAGCTGAAAATTCGAGCTATGAAGAAAATTCCGGCAGCCACCATAGTAGCTGCGTGAATAAGAGCCGATATGGGCGTAGGTCCCTCCATAGCATCTGGTAACCATATGTGTAGTGGAAATTGGGCGGACTTGGCAACCGGACCTAAAAAAAGCAAAAGGGCTATTGTATTAGCGAAGATTGGATTGATTGCGCCGTTGCTATTCATTTCGAAAAATCAGTCACACAATTCAAAAATCTCGAAGCTACCAGTTATCCAGTAGACACCTGATATACCCAGCAGTAACCCAAAATCTCCTATGCGGTTGGTTACAAAAGCTTTCTGACAAGCATTTGCGGCGCTCGATCTTGCAAACCAAAAGCCTATTAACAGATAGGAACACATTCCCACTAATTCCCGAAAAACGTAAATCTGTATCAGGTTCGGACTAAAAACTAACCCTAACATTGACGCAGTAAACAAACTTAGATAAGCGTAAAATCTTACGTATCCCTAGTCGTGACACGTGTAACTATCGCTGTAGACCATCACTGAAATACCCACAGTAGTGACTAATATTGACATAGCAAGAGTAAGCGGATCAATCAAAAAACCTATTTTCAAACGAAAATCACTTTTTGGAATCCAAGCCCACAAATACTGCTCGATAGAGTGAGTCGTAGCTTGTTGCTGAAATAGGGCAAGGGAAACGAACATAGCAGTAATTAACGAAAAGGTATTGAAAGTCGCACACAGACGACGTAAACTTCTTGCAACTTTTGGAAAAAAAAATGATAGGGATCCAGTCGAACGAGAAGCTGCCAACGGACACGAGGGGATGAAACAGGCATTTTGATTTGGGAGTTCCACGAGCGTATCAAGTCCAAATTAAATTTGTTGTTGCTTTCAACTTCTTCTGACTGGGAGTCAAAAAAAACCTGGGAACAAAATGAAATAGAATATATGTAAACGATATGTTTAGTGTTTAACTAGACAAAAAACCCCACCTGTACAATTTCTTAGTTTCATGTTATAAAAATATGTAAAAAACTTGACAATATTTAAAGAAGCCCGAGATACTTATTCAAGTTAGATAATTTGATTCCAAATAGGTTTGCAAACCACCTCCTCATTTTTTTCTGCTACCGAAAAAAAAAAGTGGATAGATAAAGAGAGAAAATTAGGATGAATAAATATGCAATAATTGACATCGGAGGTAAACAACTCCGAGTAGAACAGGGAAGATTTCACGACGCTCGGCACTTCGCTCCAGTTCGACCCGTCTTGACATCCAATACAAAAATATCAATAAATCGGGTCTTACTTATTCGTGATGAATCTAGCATCAATCTTGGATATCCGTGGTTGGATGATGCAGTTGTCAAAGGCAGAATCTTACACAGTTGCTTCAAAAAGAAACTGGTGATACAAAAGATTCATTCTAAGAAGAAAACAAGGCGAACTACTGGATATAGAGAAAATATGACTCGATTCGTCGTTGATTCCATTTATTTTGGCGGCAAAGACCTATATAAATCTTAACTAGTTTTTTTATATCGGATATTGAATCAGTAGATACTTAGAGAATTGATGTAACAACGTAGAACTTCACTGACTTTTTTTTTTCCTTTGCTCGTGCTCGTTTTTATTTAGTTCTTTTTATTATATCCATTCTATCGGTACGTATCAACACAGTTCTAAGTTAGTTGCAAAAAAGTACTAGATATATGGCAGTTCCTAAAAAACGAACTTCTAGATCAAGAAAAAAGATGCGTAATCACGCATGGAAAGCTGAATCCGTGGGGGTGGCATCAAGGGCTTTTTCCCTGGCCCAATCTGTGTTAACCGGTCGTTCCAGAAGTTTTTACTATGTAACAGAAAAAGTGGAGAATAAAAGAGATTTATGAAATAAAAATTAGATTACTTTTTTCCTGTCATTTTCGAAGACGTAATATAGATATATATGTATGAAGTGAATGATTAGGTGAAAAACTACGAAACAAGGGAAGGGGTGTAACACCAAGAAGTACCAGTACGTTGAGGTTAACAAAAAATCCGACTTTGTAATATGGAATACTTACCTAGAAATTCGAGGTATGTTATTTGACCGTGTTGAGACTTGTTGCTAATGATTTACTCAATCACGGTTACAGCATAAGTTTGACTAATGAAAATTGAACTCAGTGGGCAGCGAGTTCAAACGCAAAATAGTTTTAATATTGCGGGAGTTAGTAGCTAACTAGTTAACAGCTGCTACTTCTTTTCCCCGGTAAATGCGGACATGTAATAATCGAGGAAACAAAAGAGCGATGAAGGACTATACTTTCCCCTTCCCAATTTCCTAAGTATGGACAAGGACAAAAAAAAATGACTCCGAAAGGCAAAACTAAGTCAAAAATACCTCTTCTTTTTGCTTATTTTCGGAGTTTCTTGTAGATATTTCAGGGGAATTCCACCTAAAGTAAAAACTATATGTATTTCAGTTTATCAACTGTTTGCCTGGGAAAGCGGCAAACTTCTATAACTACTTCTTCACAAACCCAGTAACTTTATCTTTTTTCGGAATAGCAGGATTCGAACCTGTGACCTCCATCACCCCAAGATGGCGCGCTACCAAACTGCGCTATATTCCGCTACATATGCACATATATACATATATATATATATATATATATATGTCTGGTGTTACATGCTAGTACCAATACTACTTCAACTTAATGAATCATTTGCTAAACTGGTTTTCTATTTGTTGAAATAAGTCATTCCGGGAGCAAAAGAACCTCTATTTGCCTTGCCATTTCGACAACTTGTCCGTATACAATTAAATCTTTTGCAAACAGATGTTGACATGCCACCCCAAAGCAATATAAAATATCTTCGTATATATATATATATAATCAGCCGCTATGGTGAAACAGGTAGACACGCTGCTCTTAGGAAGCAGTGCCAGAGCGTCTCGGTTCGAATCCGAGTAGCGGCATTAGAGAGTTTCCCAACTTTTATATATAGATTTATTTAATGGATAGGTGGAAAAAAAAAAGAATCTATCTATATGTAAATAAATTTATTTTCCATTTGTAATATATATATATATATATATATATATATGTAATTCATATGGTTCAGTATACTTTTCGAATCAATAGAAATTAGTTACTAGTTTCTATTTAAGTTATGACAACGGTAATTCTCTACCTCTTCGCATTTGTACAAAAAAAGGAAAAATGTTACTTTGGTAGTAACTGATTTGAATCCGATCAGATCAAGTTGGAATAATTTACCGGTCTCCATTCATTACGACGTATACCTATATGGAACGCGCCTCTATTCACATCTCATTTCTGATGCTTCTTTCTGCTACGCCGCCGAATCCAGCCAATCTATTTTACAGTTTTGATAAGTCAAATAAACTTAGCAAGAAGAGTATGACAATTGCTTTTCTCTGCACGACGGAATTTTCAATAATCCGCTGGTTTCAAACTAGGCATATACCACCGAGCAATCTGTACGAGTCATCAATGTTTCCTTCATGGAGCTTCTCTTTATCATACATAATTTCAGAAGTCAGGAATCAGAATGGGTTGTCGGGTGCAATTACAGCGCCGGGTGCTATGCTGACTCACTCGTTTGCAACCTTAGGCCTCCCTGAAGAGATGCAGCAATCCGCGCCTTTAGTACCTGCTTTGCAGTCTCATCGGTCGATGACGCATGTAAGTACGACGCTGTTGAGTCATGCAACCCCGTCGTGCGGATCTTTGTCGGCAATATCTCCATCGAGTATTTTTTATGGCAAGATAAGCAATTACTCCGTTTTCGATTTAAAACACAATTGTAACAAATGTAGTACTTTACTAAATATTCGTAGCGGGACTGATGCACGGAGTTTCCCCCATCTACTACCCTTAAATTCAAGGAGATGTAAATTACTTAATCAATTAGATAGATGGGCTTATCAAATGATAAGCTTGGGGTTCTCGTTATTAACCATTGGTATACCTTCCGGAGCGGTGTGGGCTAATGAAGCTCGGGGATCTTATCGGAGCTGGGACCCTAAAGAAACTTGGGCGCTAGTAACTCGGTCAATACACGCAACTTACCTTCATATTAGAACGACTAAAAAGCAGATGGGGGAGGGGCCAGCTGCGGCAGCATCTACTGGTTTTTTTCTAGTTTGGGTTTGCTTCTTGGGAGTCAATTTGTTGGGGGTTGGATTACATAACTACGGATGGCTGGTATAGAAGCAACAGATTTAAAAATTACCAAGTTGAAAATGAAGGCGTTTAATTCGTCGGTTTTTCGATTTTACCGAGTAAACAAGATGAAGATTTGGTGGGAAAAATAATTATAAGATGGGGGAACGAAAACAAACATTTGATAGATGAGTGGGGGGGTAACTACATTCACATGTTTGTCTGTTTCTGTTTCCCCATCCCAGTATATTTTTATTTGTGCTAGCGATTGCGAGAAAAAACCGTTGGAAAATAACGGACGTGTCGTATATAAGTATTTCGTATATTAAGTATTTCGTGCGTAAGTGCTGATGCAGTTGGAGTTGGCGAGCTTTTCTACCAGGCAGGAACTAAAAATCAATTTTTTTGTATCAACTTATTTATAGCAGTGTAGTTTAGTTAAGTTGGCCCCCTCCTTACCCCATATCCGAATATGAAAACGAGATTGAGAACACTTTGCTACTCCGTATAGGTAAAATTAAATTTGGGTACAAACCGATACCTAATATTGGTAGGAAAAGGCAAGTCGAGGTAAATACCTCCCTCGGACCGAAATCAATTAAATAAGGATTTGATTCATTGGACAATCTATAGCCATAAAACATTCGGCGTAACATGGATAACAAGTAGATAGAAGCTAATACTGTACCGGTTGCCCCCAGCACTATAATTTCTGCTTTAAATAAAAATGAGTATTGCTTGCTGGTAACAACCCCCAAAAATACCAATAATTCCGATACAAAACCACTCATTCCTGGTAATGCAAGAGATGCCAACGAAAATGCACTAAACGTTGTAAATAGTTTAGGCATCGGAGCTGCTACTCCCCCCAATTCATCAAGAAGGAGAGTCTGCGTTCTGTCGTAGCAAGTACCTGCAAGGAAAAATAACGCTGCGCCAATTAAGCCGTGAGATATCATTTGCAATATGGCTCCGTTAATACCCGCGTCTGTCAAAGAACCAATCCCAATAGTAACAAAACCCATATGGGAAATTGATGAATAGGCTATCCTTCTCTTGAGATTACGCTGACTCGTAGAAGCTAGAGAAGCATATACAATTTGAATTGCTCCGAGCAATATCAACCAGGATCCAAATAAACAATGCGCATGAATCAGTAACTCTAAATTGATTCGAATCAGCCCGTATCCTCCCATTTTTAATAATACCCCAGCTAGTAACATGCATGTGCTGTAATGCGCCTCTCCGTGAGTGTCTGGCAACCAGGTGTGAAAGGGAAATATCGGCAATTTAACTGCATAGGCAATTAAAAAGCCTAAATGAAGAGCAATTTCCAACGAGATGGGGTATGATTTACCCATTAAAATCTGGATATCAAAAGAGGGTACCCCGTTTCCATAAAAACTCGTGGTTAAGGCTGCTACTGAAGGGAAGATAGAGCCGCCGGCTGTGTATGAAACAAATTTTGTGGCCGAATATGGGCGTCTTTTTCCACCCCATAGGCAGAGAAGTAAATAGACTGGAATTAGTTCCAGCTCCCACATGAAGAAGAAAAGCAAGATATCGCGGGAAACAAACAACCCAATTTGACCGCTGTACGTAACTAACATTGGGAAATGAAATAGCCGTGTATTACGAGTGATCGGCCAAGCCGCCAAGGTTGCCAGAGTAGTTATGAAACCCGTAAGTAAAACGAGACTCATTGAAAGTCCGTCAATACCTAATCTCCAATGGAAATGGATGGAGTTTATCCAGTTGACCGTCTCTATTAACTGGATGGATTGGGAATCAACTTGGAAATGACGATGAAAAATGTAAGTAATCAGCAAGAATTCCGATATGCAAATGCCCGGGGTATACCATCGAATAATTCTGTTTCCATCGCGAGGCAGGATTGGAAGCAAGAAACTGGCAAGAATTGGGAAGAGAACAATCGTTGTTAGCCGAGGTACATTACTCATCATGAATAGAAAATAATTTTTGATACGAAGCAAACTGCATGGGCCAACTACAACGACTCATACTCGGACTTCACAGTCTTGAAGCTTCGAGTACGAGTCATTATAATTTAGTAATTAAATTTTACGGTTTTATTGACTAACTAGTAAGCTAAACCCATACTTCGGGTGGTTTCAGCCCCTAGGTAGACGCGTACACTCAAAAAATCTGTTGGACAAGCGGATTCACATCTTTTGCAACCCACGCAATCTTCTGTTCTAGGGGCGGAGGCTATCTGATTTGCCTTGCAGCCATCCCAGGGTATCATTTCTAACACATCCGTGGGACATGCCCTTACACACTGGGTACAACCAATACACGTATCATATATCTTCACTGAATGTGCCATTGAGTTTATTTACTCCCATTGAATTCGTATACCGATTTTTTTTAGTAAAGAGGTTGAGGTAAAACTTTTTTCCCTATCCCTTACGCGAATACGTTTTTTTACCACTAAGTAAAATATTGACATTTCTTCTCAAACCTACCTGACCGGATTCCAATTTTCGTTTTCTTTCAAAAATTTGTCCCCTTTCTACAAAAGAATAAGTTGACTACTTCTAAAATACAATAAGGTATCAAAATAATTTAACAGGTAGGGATACTTTAGTTGAACAAAAAATTGATTAGATTGATGAAATCAATTTATATAGTTATCAATCACCATTTTAACAAATTAAACTGATCAATACGAGTAGATCTCCTATTTCGATGGAGAGAAAGGGCAGTGGCTAACCCAGTGGCGGCCTCGGCAGCCGCAACGGCTGTCACAAATGTTGAAAATATTTCCCCCCCAGCTTGCTTATTGTTAAAAAAATTTGAAAATGTGATGAGGTTTAGATTAACCGCATTAAAAATTGACTCGAGACTCATAAGTGCCCTAACCATATTTCTACTTGTAATTAAGCCGATAAATCCGATGCACAGAAGGTAAGCACCTAAAAATAGTCCGTGTTCAAACGTGGTTTATTAAAGCCCTCCTCAAGAATGAGTGTTGGTAAGTCAATTTTTTTTCGCAACTTTTTCCTATTTCTTTTTCTTCGGGGAAGTTAGTATTAATCATAAAGATTGAGAATTCTTACGAGATGACGAAAGAGATGACTTTTCGCCAACTGTAACTATGTCTTCGTCACGCGCTGGGTTAATTGCTCCCACCAAAGCAACTAAAAGAAGTATCGAAAGAAGCTCAAACGGAATTAAAAACTCACCCAATAACTTATACCCGAGTTGGTGGACGTCAATCCTGGGTGTATTTGACGAAAGAATCTCCGATTGATTGACGAAACTTATATCGAACCATTTTGTATTATGAATTGTATTAACCAATACCAGAAAGAGGGTTGCACAAGCTCCCGAAACGGTGAAGTACCCTACGCCCCGAGTGTTAGAATCGGATCGCCTCGGTTTGTCGGTAACCATTACAGCAGACACAATTAACACATTTATAGCTCCTACGTAAACAAGCGGTTGTGCGGCAGCTACGAAATCAGCATTCAATACGAAGTATGATAAAGATATACGGGTGAGAACCGATCCCGAGGAAAAAGCAGAATGAGCCACATTAGCAAATGACACTGTGCCCAAACTTCCTAGCGAAATACCCGACTCTATTAGTGACAAAATAAATTCATGAATTAATTTAGATAGATTCGTTAGACACAACTACTTCGATATTTTATGAAATTTCTACTTCTACTTCATACTCGTTCTTTTCGTTTTTTTTCCTTTAGTTATAAATAACTAAGAAAAATCAATTGACCTTATCGGAATATGCAATTAATTTACGGGTTACTAATTAGGTTAGGTTTTGAGTTAATTTTTTCACCCCCAAACTTTTTGGATAAATAATTTAACGAAGTCGAAACCACTTGAATTGAAACATCTTGAGATGTAGAAAAAGGTAGACGACCCAAAGCCGTTTGATCGTGATTTAGTTCATGACGGTCATAACTGGAAAGTTCATACTCTTCAGTCATTGATAAGCAATTGGTTGGGCGGTATTCAACACAGTTTCCGCAAAAAATGCAAACCCCAAAATCGATACTATAGCTTTTCAATCGTTTTTTCCTGATATCCTTCATTAAGATCCAATCTACGACTGGCAGATTGATCGGACATACTCGTACACATACTTCGCAAGCAATACATTTGTCAAATTCAAAATGTATGCGTCCACGAAATCGTTCGGATGGTAAAATTTTTTCATACGGATATTGGACAGTTATGGGTGAACGATTTGAATGATCCAAAGTAACCGCGGAACCTTGACCTATGTATCTTGCGGCTTCTACGGCTTGTTGCCCATAACTCCGAAATTCAATAAGTGTGGAAAACGTAAAATAGATGAACCCAACTTGCTAATTATTTTTAGTACATATAAACTTATATGTACGAGAAAAGAAACAAATAGCATACTTGTTTCCTTTCTTTTTTATTAGATTAAACAGGTTTGACTTGAACTGAAACTAAAGTAAAGGGGGTTAGCGCATTAGCAGAAGTTCAAACGAGGCTGTGAGCAACAAATTTCCCGAGGCAATAGGCAAAGGAAATTTCCATCCGAGATCTAATAATTGATCTATTCTTACCCTAGGTAAAGTCCATCTTGTTAAGATGGAGATAAATAAAAATAAATGAGATTTTGATAATGTAGTGATGATGCCCACCCCCCGCCCCAAAACGTCGAAGGACTCGCCGCTATAATTTGGAAATGGAAAAAATCGTCCAAGATTTTCAAAGAAAGGAATCGGGGAATCCCATCCACCCAGATATAAAATTGTTACAAATAGTGAGGAAGCCAATAGGTTTGAATGAGAACCAACATAAGATAGACCAAATTTTATTCCTGAATATTCGGTTTGGTAACCCGCAACTAGTTCTTCCTCCGCTTCCGGAAGATCAAAAGGAAGTCTTTCACATTCTGCTAATGACGAAATGAAAAATGCTATGAACCCTGTGGGCTGACGCCATAGATTCCACCCCAAAAACCCATATTTGGATTGTGTCTTTACTATATCAACCGTACTCAGGCTACCAGATAAGAGTAGTCGGCGGCGACTTCCGCCTCTAGTTCAAAACCGTACGTGAAATTAGAGTTTCATACGGCTCCTCATCAATTTCATAGAGAGGGATTAGTGACACCTGGTCGTCATCCGTGTCTCAAATAAAAATCACCGACTCAAATTGATGGGATTCCGTTTGCCACAACAAGGCAGTTGCTTCCGAATCTATCTCAACCTCATTTATTTTCTTTTCATAAATCAGGACCCGTTGCAAAACTTCTGAAGTTCAACATATATCTCTGTCATCTCTAAATAGAAAAAAGAAATGAAATTAATTTCAGTTTCATCTGGAGATAAAAAGAAAAATCAAATTGACTAGTTCGGCATTGTACCTGTTGCAGCAAGCTCCAGGCTAAAGCTGAAAAAAGCTTATACCTGATTTTTTGATCACCAAAACTTTCATGGGGGTTACTTCGTTCCAAACGGTTATAATCGCAGTGAACAGGACTATACTCGAGACTGAAATATATTGGATGCACTGCTCAATCGTCCCTACCGAGACTGAGTCTATCTCATGTGTGGAAACACTAAAACTAAGAAAAGCAGATAGAAATTTTCAAAAATTAACTCTTTAGATATCTTAGTACTCTGGTTGCCTTTCCCTATTACTACAGTTCCCTCTGCTTAACAAATCTCTTGCGCATATTGGTGTTTCTTACTGTTCACTTTCATATAATCCTCATATAAAGCGGAAGACAAATATCTGTTCCCGCGTCAAGCCTAGATGGAGCCTAGACCTGGGGTAAGTCGGTCTTCAATTCACCGCTCAGATATGCTTATACGCCCGTACACGGGGTATGGGATTTGAACCCGTAACTGCAAAAACGCCGTTTGATCTCACCCAAATAACTATTTGGTTTATTACTTAGCAATATTTTTACACTACTTACTAAGAAGTAGTAAGTTTTCACTTATTAATAATGCTTAGCAAATCGCACGTAGGGATGCAGATAATATACACAAGGCCAAGGGTATTTCGTAACTGATAGATTGGGCGGCAGCCCTGAGGCCACCTAAAAAGGAGTATTTGTTATTTGAGGCGTACCCCGCAATAAGAAGACCCAAAGGTACAATGCTTGAAACAGCGACCCAGTAAAAAGCGCCTATACCCAGATCAGATAACACGACATTTTGGCCAAAGGGTATTACCAAGTAACTTACTAGAACTGGTGTGACTACAACGACTGGTCCAGTGGTAAATAACCAAGCATCACCTTTAGATGGAATGATGCCCTCCTTCAATAGAAGTTTGATTCCATCTGCCAACGATTGAGTAATTCCCAACGGACCCGCATATTCCGGTCCAGTACGTTGTTGCACCCCCGCAGAAACCTTTCGCTCGAGCCACACGATTACTGGTACTCCCACCGCGACTCCCGTAACTAAAATGAGGGTAAAAAATATAATCCAAATTGATTCGGAGGAAGCTGTTGCAACCTCCAACTCGTTAACTAATTGAACTGATTGTTTTCCGTAAGTTTCGATATGAGTTGTCATTTCGGCGGTCAACCTCTCCCATGATTATATCTATACTACCCAATATCGTCGTAATATCTGCGAGCTTCATTCCTTTTATCAATTGAGGAAGAATTTGCAGATTTATAAAACCAGGTGGACGAATTTTCCATCTCCAGGGAAAGACACCGTCATCTCCGATCGAGAAGATTCCTAATTCTCCCTTGGGAGCTTCTACCCTTACGTAATGCTCTTGTTTAGGCAATTTAAAGGTGGGAGAAGATTTCTTGCCAACGAATTGGTAATTGAAACCACCCCAGTCTATTTCTTTTTCTTCTTGGACAAGACGTCGACCCTCCAAATTTTCATATGGACCTCCTGGAAGAAGTTTCAGCGCCTGTTGAATGATACTTATTGATTCCTTCATTTCATCAATTCGCACCAAATAACGAGCTAGGGAGTCTCCCCCTTCCTGCCACTTGATCTGCCAATCCAAGTTGTCGTAACATTCGTAGTGGTCGACTTTTCGAAGATCCCATTGAACGCCCGAAGCCCGCAATACGGGTCCAGATAAACCCCAACTGATAGCGTCTTGTCTGTTGATGAAGCCTACCCCCGTTACCCGCTTCAAGAAAATAGGATTCCTCGTAATTAGTCGCTCATATTCATGAATTTTTGGGAGACAATAATGGCAGAACTCTAAACACTTGTCTACCCATCCATAGGGCAGATCGGCGGCAACTCCCCCGACGCGAAAGTAGTTATGCATCATTCGCATACCAGTAACAGCCTCAAACAAGTCATAAATCATTTCCCTTTCTCGAAATATGTAAAAGAATGGAGTTTGGGCACCAATATCTGCCAGGAACGGCCCAAGCCATAACAGATGTGAAGCTATTCGGCTCAATTCGAGCATGATTACGCGTATATGACTAGCTCTTCCGGGTATTTGAATATTTGCCAGTTTCTCTGGCGCATTGGCTGTTACTGCTTCAGTAAACGTAGTAGCTAAATAATCCCACCTTGTTACATATGGAAGGTATTGCAAAATCGTCCTATTCTCAGCAATTTTCTCCATCCCTCGATGCAGATATCCCAAGATTGGTTCGCAGTCGACAACATTTTCGCCGTCTAAGGTAACAACAAGCCGAAGAACACCATGCATAGATGGATGATGAGGGCCCATGCTTATTGTAACTGGATCCAGTTTTTTAAAATACATACCCGTGAATTGCTTCCTTTCCAGTAAATGTCACAGGATCTAGCTTCGCCAGAAAAAGTCGTGCCAACTACGACACGTCGAAAAACCAAACCCCCACCCACAGATTAACGCCCCCTTAAACCCCGAATACCCAAATTTTTTGCAATTTTGGTATATAGAGCTGTATTCTCATCGAATAAATAAATTAAAAGGCGCTTACGTTTACTGAGTAACTTCCGCAAACCCCTTTGGGATGAGTAGTCCCCAGAGTGTGATTCCAGGTGAGAAGTAAGCTTCAAAATCTGACGGGTTAAATAGTAAATTTGTGAAGCGGTAAACCCAGGATCTCTGTTCCCGCCGACTAGCTGCGCGTCAATAGATTTATACTTATCCATATTAATAATGATAATAATTACGATTTCTTGCTCTATCTCAAATCGATTATAAGCTGTTTAGTCGGCAGTTGCAGCAATAGCGCCTTGGATGAAAACGAAGTCTAGTTTTTTTAAGTATGATGCAGTATCGCATCAAGTAGCTGTAGATATCTATGTTTCATCCATGAAAAGCCACAGCTTTTGTCATGATTCACGTTAATTATATATATATATATTATGTAATTAATTGGAAATACCTTCGTTTTGGTAATTCCAATTAATTACAAATCTGTTGAAACCTTTGTTTCGTGGCTGATACCCTTTGCCCCCGTTAACTCCGAATAGTAGGATACATCCGAATCTTAAGTATCGTAAATTGGCTCCCAGTGGTAATGTTGAAGCAGAATCTACCGGTGCAGGCTAATTCTTCTAGACGGTGGCTGGGCCACAAAAATCGTTTAACTTTTTGAACTTCCCTTAACTCCGAAGGCTCAGATTCTTTGCTACTGCGAGTCCGTTCAATTTTCGATGCAGAATCAAAGTAGTCCGCTCCCGGTTTCGTAGACCTCGACATTAACAGAGATCGAAGGAATCGGAATTCCCGCCGACGTCGCGGAAGCAGGAGATCTCCAATGTTATACATGTGAGACCGTTTTTTGTTTACTTCTGTGGCTATCAGTGACAATTTTGAGATAGAAGTATCACTATATATTTTTTCATATAGTCGTTTTTTGACTCTGTTTTTCAATCTAGATTTGAATTTTAACAAGGGATTTATTATTTTGTACACCAAATTTTGGTCGTCAAATAATATTGATAAACGATGGGCTGAGAGGATAGACAAATTGTGGAAAAGACGAAGTTTCGTTGTTGCGTTGAAATACAGGTCTAATAGCTCTGAATCTACACAAGTATTCACACAAAGTGTGACGAGATCACGGTCATCTCCTAACATTCTTGTGAGAGCTGTTAAACTTCTCAAATTTTCTAGTTTAACCTCAGACTTCCATTTCCACCGAAACAGGTAGTCTGCATCTTCTCTTTCATCTAACATTATTTCGTACAGTTCATCAGATACTTTTTGGAATCTACGATTTATATCTGGGATGATGCCATATGTAGTATTATCACTCAATAGAGGATCTCTTGACCTCTTTCTTTTTCTCTTAAAAAACCCTTTTCCTCTTGCAAAATCTGTAACTAGCCACAGCATTGAATCAAACTTGGAATTGAATTTGATCTCTGAATCAAAAGTGCGGGAGTCAGATAATCTATTCACCCCCCTCCGTCTTACTTTAGTCATTCTCAAAATGCGATTTTCACAGCAAAACCTTTGTGCAACAGCATCTTGTCGGACGGAATTTTCATCCATATCCCCATTTCTTACAAAATCAATGAGACCTTGTAATAAATACCTACGTTTACGGAGCCTACTGAGGTTTTTAACTCGGTCCCTAAGTAAGGGTTTTTTCGTATATATGGAATAATTGCGTAACTCACCTCGAAAGACGTGACACCCTTGTTCATTTGCAATTTTTCCTTCGATACCGCTGAGTTCGCTCAAGCAACCAGAATTGATTCTCCATCTGTGGGGTGCTATGCCGTGCCACAGTGTTAGTGGCAAGTTATATTCAGGAAAGCAATCTAACCATTTATTCCAATTACTGGTGTCTAGATCACATAACTTTCTCAAGAACCCCCACTCCTCTACGAACTTCAAAACCTGTTCATGGAAAAATTTATTTGTAATTTTACTAGTTGCCTCATCAAACGAGCTATCTGTGTAATTATTCGTTTCTCTTGAGCTTGAAATAATTGAACCGTACCCAATTGGTAGACTGGAGGAATCTACCGAATAAGCCAAGGGTTGCTTAGACGGGTGGGGGGTTAATTCACCGTTTTGGCCTCTATCTCTTTCAACCCTTTCCGCACAACCGCCGCCTTTACCAGTCGCCAACAAATTCAAGTCTAAGCTTTTCTTCACGCCGATATCCCAAACACTATTATAGAGATAAGCTTGAAGTAACCATTGAGTTTTGCCAAACCGTGACAATCTATTTTTCGATCTGGATAGAACTAAATTTGTTTCGTGAATAGTAATATTAATTACTTTGATTAGTTGCGTGCGTAACGCAAAAAGTTCGTCGAGGCAATAGCAAAAAACCCTGTTAACTTTTAGATACGACATTGATGTAACCAAAAAGGATTTTTTGACTGCTTCTACAATGATTATATATGACTTCAAGGTCATTTCTTTAAAACCGATTAACTCGTTGAATTCTACAAAATTGGCAAGGTTTGTATCTTTCAATTTGTAATCTAAAGTTAATTCATCGACTTTAATTGTTTCAGTGTCCGGTTGATCTAGGTCAATCCCTCCGTTTAGCAGATTTGGTAATCCGATTGCGTAATTATGCGCTACGAATTTTTCATCAGTTGATTTTTTAATAACTAGTTCCTTGTTAAAATTACTAGCTAGTGGCACTTCCTCGCCGACATCAACGGATCCTCCAAAATTTTTCCCATAAAAATTTAAATTCAATTCTACTTTTTCGTCTGTATGGTCGTTATGTACAGGCCTTTTCTGAGTATTATAGTTTGGGGCAGAGTCAGTTGATACTCCCCTGGCCTTGAAAAAAAGGTTGAACTCTTCTAACAAAATTAGACCCGGTTTCAACATTTTTCCCAAATCGAATTTGGAATCGAGAAAACGGTAGACTTGTTTGGTTCCTATTGAAAATCTTTCCCTGCAGTTTCGAATCAATTCCTTTCTAACAGGCCCCCAAAATGAAGGCTGCTTTTGAATGCTTCCAAAAGGTATATCTGTCTGATATCCTAAAGCAGTTAGATAGGTAAATCTAGGCCTTTTCTGTTTCAACCTCCGTTTATTTCTTGATTTTTGATGTTCAATGGAATCAGCTTTCATATATTTCTTGCAAGCAGTCAGTCGTTTTCTACTCCCACTGGAGTACCAAGGCTTCAGCTGAAACGGATATACAATTTTTATCTGTATACCTTCTCTCAACCAGCGGGGGGGGAGTTGATCCTGGGAGAACTCCTCACCATCAAACGTGCAATTAATGTGAATTTCTTTTTTCCACTTCGTCCAGTCTTTATTCCACTCGGAATTTTGCCGAATCAATATACGGCCAATAGTTTTGAAAACTATAAGTATAGGTAACTTCACAAACTTCCGAAATCTCGATTGAAAAACCAGCATGTAGCCTCTTCCGTTATGGATGGGACCTATGTCTGATCTAGCCGCTACAACTGAACGAGCGAGTTTCGACTGACTTGAAGTTTTCTTAGTCGACAAGGAAGTAGTTAATTGCTGCCCAAATTGGTAATCGGTGGTTTTTTTCGAACCAGTAAAAGGTTTTTTAGCCTTCGAACCCGTTAACTGCTCAACGGGTAATTGAAATAAAATTGGTACTTCCAGCGATCTAAGAAAAAAAGCCGAATGCACTTTTTCTTGAAGTGTTTTCCAGAGCAACGTCTTTCTTCTCCTGGATCGCATGGACCCCTTCAAAAATTTTCGGCGGAAGTCAGATATTCTTGCATATCGCTTCACTAATTTCGTTGATCTGGGTTTTCCTTTTGCGAAGGTGAAGCCAACATTCCGTAATTTTCTGTGACGGATATCGCCGTCTGCTCCCGGAAAATCAAACTCAGGATCGAAATATAGTTCGTTATTCCGAGCTAGATTTGCAGTCAGATCCTCAATTTTGTGGAGCATGTGTACCCTTTTCTTTTTGTTTGGTAGACGTTTCCGACCACTAATCAAAAATCTATTTGATAAGAAAATTTGATCAAACCTGTAACAATTCTCTTCTTGTTTTATATAAGTCAAGAATAGTGCTTGATCCTCGGGATCCAGGTTCATTATTTCCTCCCAGGTAACAACGGGACCGGACGGAGATTTTATCCTCCTGAGAATTTTTTGTACATCATAATCGTACAAAACTCGGTTTTTGAACATAAACTGGAACATACGTAGAGCTTTCGCCGACAAAGTTTCCCACGGTAAAGGATTCTTGACTCCCCGCCTCAATCTACCATTATTTAAAGAAATCAAATCCTGGATAGAATTCTTTTTGGTTATAACAAGATCTCTGCCTCTTCTAATTTTTTTCCTTGTGTCTAATTCGGTCCAATCCCATTGGGTCAAACTCAACTCATCTCCCGTTAAAAATGTTTGTGGCACCGGAATCCGCACACGTAAATTGCTAATGAAGGGGTCGTAGACGTGGGGTACTCTCTCTTTACCCCTACCTATCAATCGAATTTTTCTTTCCATTGCTTTCGAAAATAAAGAACCAGTATCCAACAACTTGACTCGACCCATTAATTCTATTTGAAATATTTCATTTCTTACCAGTTTCTGTAAAATCCAGCCTCGATATGAGGAATAGATCTCCGCAAATTTACGGTATCCAAATAGAGATTTCTCCAACTACTTCTCAAAAATTGACAAACTAGGCAACGCTGCAACACATAATCTCTGTTTCCCGTCAGTTAAACAATTTTTGAAAAAAAAGGTAGATGTTTTTCCCCTGTAAAAACTGCTACTGAGGTTGAATCGACTGTTTCTGATAAATCGATTACCCCGATTACCTCTTGAGGGATCGAAAAAAGAGGTAGGCCACGGCTTGAAAAACCACCACAAAAAATCTGGGTACTCAGCAATTTCCCAGAAAGACATTTCCTTATCATGAGATTCATTCATGAACTTTATGGTCCAAAAAGGCACCGGAGCTCTACCCAGGTAAATCAACGCGTTTGCCACAAAAACAATACTAAAAGTTGTGTAGATGGTACGTTTTACCAATAAGTAAATAATTGGTGAGTCTTTTTTTACGCGAATCAATAGTAGCTTGCACAAGTGACTAAACACCAAGTGACCAATTAACCAACCTAAGAAACTAGTTACTACAAAAATTAAATTACTGCTATAACGAAATAGAAACAGGTGGGTTAGTCTTGCCAACACGGGATTCGGTAGTAGAATGGGATTCAATATTTGAATCAAAAAACTATTGAAAAATAAACTTACTACCCGCGAATCGCGGAACGAGGTCACAGGACGCAAAATCTGGTAACTTGGTAAGTCATTAATTGTCAGACAAAAGATAACCATGTAAGGTATTGCAACGATGGTTAACAGATGTGGCTTTGATAACAATATATAGATTGGTGAGCAATATATTGTTATTGTAGTTGCTAGTTGCGCGAGCATCAAACCACTCAAAGACGCGAGACCGCCAATATTTCCCCCCAAGAGAAAAGATCTCATACATAATATTTGGGGAGGTCCAACAGGTAGTGTCGCAAGTAAACCGTAATATAGACCAAATAATATATAAGGACTCATCAATTTTAGCCCAGTTAGTGACAAAATGTTTGATATATTTATATTCGTTGTAGTTTTTTTGATGTGCGGAATTGTTGTCTCACCTGATTTCTTCTTCTCTTTGCACTTTTCCCTTTTCATTTAGAGGCCTCAGGCTATATTCTATATTCCCCACAAAAATACCCACTCCCCCAATTTAAATATTGATACCATATACATTATATACACAAATGTGAAATAATCCAAATGATTTTGAAAAATCAATTATGAGTTTAACTATTAAACTGCACCAGAGAGGTCGGTATTTATTTTCTTAATCGTAAAAATAAAAACTAATGAAACGAACAAGTTTTTTGATTGAGAACTTTTATAGATGATTATACATATATATATATATATGTATATATATAACAACTTTTCATAATGATTAATTACTAATCTTTAGTAATTAGTTTTTTTCTGATAGCAGTTTAATCAGACCCCTACTGTCTGTCTGGACAAGCTGCGGCAGCCTAAAATAGAGTCACTTTTACGTCGCAATGGGCGAGTAACTAGCTCGAGAGCATCTCGAGCATTAATAGATCCATGAATTTGTGCAAATGTGAACTCAACCGACCATTTGGTATCTATATCTCTAGCCTCCAAGGGATTCGCGTGGGCCATTCCAGTAATTGCCAAGTCAGGTTGTAGCTCATGCATACGCTGTACCTGACTATAATTGTCAGGTTTTTCAACAATTCGGGGCATGGGCTTCTTCATCTCCCCACAAGTATGTTGCAAAAGCAACAGCTCAGCAGCTTGATATCGCCTATCCATATAGGGAATACCTATTTCGTAAACAACCATTCCGCATCGAATTAAAAATCTCGCTAGAGAAATTTCTAACAGATTATCTCCCATGAAGAAAACAGATTTACCGTTTATTATTTTAAGGTAATCACTTAGGTTTTTCCATATTTGACTCTCTCTTTCTTCCAGGCCTTCTGGTTTTACACCAAAAACTGAACAAATTTTTTCGATCCAGGCGCGTGTTCCGTCGGGGCCGATAGGAAAAGGCGCCCCAACCAACCGGCATTTCCTCCGACGCATTGGTGTTGTCGCTGTTCGGCTCAAGAACGGGTTCACCCCGCAGACGTAGACGCCTTCGCCTAAAGCGGGAAGTTCAGTGTATTTCTGCGAGGGTAGCCAACCCGACACGGAAACAGACTGGCGCCTTGACTCCAAATTCAATTGAGAAGCTACACTTGAAGGCAGAGATCCAAAAAGTACTAAATTAAATTTATTTGACTTACTTCTTCCATCATAAATTTTATTACTTGGGGTGACGTTAACTGCAATAGGCTTAGCCACACCTTCTTCGTGGTGGTTTGTCGTACGATGATTATATTCCGGACAGCGGTGTGTCATAGCAGCCAGTACAGTATCTTCCCCTTGAGTGAAAGCATGATCCAACCCATTTGCCCGTGCGACCACAATCGGTATTCCAAGCTGCTTCTCCAATTTGGGTGCTATACCCTCCAAATCCATTTTTATGATCTCTGTGGTACAAGTGCCAATCCAAATAATAACACTGGGGTTCCTATCGTTCTTTATTCGTACGCAAATTCTTTCTAATTCCTTTTGGTCATTTAACTGGGCTGAAATATCTCCCTCTTCTGATTCCGCCATCGCGTAACGAGGTTCTGCAAAAATCATGACTCCGAGAGCACTTTGCAAAAAGTAACCACGGGTTTTTGTACCTACTACTAGGAAGAAACTGTCTTCAATCTTTTGGTATAGCCAAGCTACGCAACTTATAGGACAAAAGGTGTGATAATTACCGGTTTCGCACTCAAAAGTAGGAATCTCAAGAGTCTTCATAGAAGTGTTTCCTTGGAGAGTTGTATATATATTTATTTATACGCGAAGACGCAGCCTTTTCAGTGTCGAATAATTGTAAAACCAAGCGGAGTACCTTGTTGATCACGTGGAGTATCTTGCTGGTCATTTTGAGTTTTTATTTTTTCTTCCGAGTTGGGATTTAAGTAAAAGTCGGAAAGTAAGCTAAACAATTCCCTATCTGGAATTTCTCGCGGTACGATTCCCTCCGGCTTAGATAGAGTCTAATCCGCTATATTCGAATAGAAATCACAAACAAAATTTAGATTTGGTTGACATTCAGCCATTTCAAACAAAGTTTTTCCTTTTACTCTGGAAACACGAATATCTTCCACTAGAGGTAATACCTCAAGTACGGGCATGGGGCAAGCTTCTACGTATTTATTAATTAAGTCTCTTTCAGATGTTCGATTTCCTACTAAACCGGCTAGCCGCAAGGGATGAGTATGTGCTTTTTCCCTAACCGATGCAGCGATGCAATTTGCTGCAAAAAGGGCGTCAAATCCATTATCTGTTATAATAATACAGTAATCCGCATAATTTAGCGGAGCGGCGAAGCCCCCGCAAACTACGTCTCCCAAAACGTCAAATAAGGTAATGTCATATTCGTAAAAGGCATTTGATTCTTTCAATGACTTCACCGTTTCTCCCACGACATATCCCCCGCAGCCCGCTCCTGCGGGGGGTCCGCCAGCTTCGACACAATCTACCCCACCATAACCCCTATAAATCACATCTTCCGGCCACACATCTTCATAGTGATAATCTCTCGATTGTAGGGTGTCAATAATTGTAGGTATTAAGAATCCTGTGAGGGTGAAAGTACTATCATGTTTGGGATCGCACCCAATTTGTAGTATCCGCTTCCCCCGCCTAGCCAAAGCTATTGATATGTTGCAACTGGTTGTTGATTTCCCAATTCCGCCTTTGCCGTAAACTGCTACTTTCGTTTCACGAAGCTCCAATTCGTGTTCATTTCTCCCGACTATTGTTCATCTTCCCCATCCCCATCTCTTTCCCTTTTGCTCCTTTTATTCCTCAAAGATATTACTTATTCCTACAAAGTAGGAAAATCCTGTGGTTATTCTACTACGCTTCTTGGAGGGGGGGGAATAGAAAGTACTAATTGGTGATTGATCGATACAGATCGTGGGGGGCTTGTGGGGTTGATCCCGACCCCGATCGATTGCCCCCCCCCCCCTCTCCGATGATTTGGGTAGGGTACCCTTCCATTCAAACGGGATTGCTATCGCCGCCGCCTCCCCCCTATAATGCTATAATACGAGTTAGGGTGTACGCGAAGTTTACTTCACGAAATGTCGGAGAAAGCTTAACGTATTACAGATTTAGAGGCGGTTCAAAGAACAAAGGTCTTTAAGTATGTATGAGACTGAATCCCCCAACACTTTCCTCGGTAGCTCAGCGGTAGAGCGGTCGGCTGTTAACCGATTGGTCGTAGGTTCGAATCCTACCCGGGGAGATTCGTCAATAATTCCTAGTAATTGGATAGTTGTATTTGCCAAAGATGCCAAATAAAATTGCATGACCCACCAACCAGTGAATGATTCACTATCGTGCTTATTTCCAGCTCTAAAAATTGGGGAGAAGAAGATTTGTGCGTCCTTCGTCCTTACCCCCCCCCTTTGAATACCCCAAGGGTCCTGCCTATCCTATGAGGTCGTTTTTTGGGGCCCCCACTTCAATTCCGGTGTATTGAGCGATTAGAATGAGCGAATCAATTAGTCATCTGGAGAAGGGAGTAAATCCACAAATTTATGAAATAGAGGATCTATTTCAAGCGTGACGTTGATGTTAAAAAGCTGTTTCGCAAAATCCCTACGGAAGAAGCTATTGCTCCCTCCGAATCTTCTTTCTAAACAGAAAGAATCATAAAAGACTCATCTAGGAAATGGCCTTCAGTTCCTTAACTATTTAAGATGCTGTGACAAAATGATTTGTATCAGTAAAAGGAAAATATAGACCTTCCTTTTACTGATTTGGCTTCTAATTCTATTGCTAGAAATCTATACAGAATGAGGGGTATCTAAGATTTGTTCTATGAACTTTCCTGAGAAAATTGTTTCGTCGCTCGATCCAGTGACGCCCCACCAAACCAGAACGGATTGAATAGATATTAATAAATTTCAAGCAACATGTTATAGATAAGAAAATCCTGAAATCGGCAACGGTTTCGCCTCATCCATTTGTTTCTATGAACCAGAAGCCTAAACCGAATAAATCGCTCTGGGAAATCTTCTGCTACCACGTAGGAATCAAAGCGAGCGGGACTAAATGTCTGCGGATATTGCAGATATATATCCATAGAGGAAGTTTCTTTGACGTATTCAAAATCTCGCTCCTCTTCCTCCATAGGGAGATTATTACACCGCTTAATAGGTGAGTCAGGTTTCAATTTCGGATTATCTTCACGATAGAGAAAGAAATTTTTAATTTTTTTATTTGACATTTTATTAAGGTGCTGCCTTCTCATACCGTAAATGGTGTAAAGCCTCCGCGCCAGTTCTTTCGTCGGCAACAAGCTGCGACGCGAGGGAGGAATGTTAGGATCTGGCTGGAACAGAAGCATGGGGTCCCATATGAAGCGCCCCCCGAAGAGTCGAGTCGTTTCATCGAATCGATTACAGTGTGTTTCATATTCATTAGATGAGTCGCCGGATATTCCCAATTCGATAAATTGCTCGCGTAACAACATATTATCCAACCGGTTTTCCAATCTTTCAATAGATTTATCTGTCACATTAGTCGCAGATTTTTCAGAAGTGAATAGATATCCGCTTTTATCACACCATTTACTTTTGTCACCCTTAATCTTATTGAATTCAAAATCTTGTTGGGGTATATAATTCTGATTTTGGTAGAGAAAAATTAAATTATACAAATGATTGGGTTCAGATAATACCCTCATCAATTCATAAGCCCCGCTTCGCAGGAAACGGAGACGCCAAGCCTTATGGGACCAAGTGATCTCACGCGACACTTCCGTCGGACTTGAGTTTATTAGTTCGGGTGACTGTTGCAGTTCGAAGTCGGTTAGACTGCTAAACCCCCCCTTTCTCACAAATTTAGAAGAACGACTTCTAGAGGTTACACCTGAACAATACTTGGGTTTATCGATAGGAACGGAAAAGGAAAGACTATTACTGTGTTGACTTCCGTCTTTACAAAATTCCGAACGTGAGAAATTAGTCGAGAGGTTTTCTAGTACGCCACAAGCTAGGTTCAAGTCATTCTCTACGAGTTTGTCGATAACAATGAAATTTTCCTCCTTTCTCATATCCCTTTGGAGCGAATCGCGAGCAACTAATCCAGCTAGTATCCCTAGGATATGCGAAAATAGAGTGAATTCATTAAATGTTGACTTGGTTATTGAAGGTTCCACATACCAGTTAGACAAATAATAAAATCGCATTTTTAACGCGTTACGACCAATGTATGTATTTGTGATATAAGTATCTATCAAACTATTCTTTGAAGTAGCTTCCGCTATCTCGTGAGAAAATATTTCCCATTCAGAACCGGATTCTATCCCATTGCCCATATCACTAGCAGTCGAATGTTGTCTATGCAAAGCTAATTCAATTGCGTCGCTACGTAGAATCTTACTTCCTTTGGAAGTACCTATTAATAACGCCTCATTAGCAAGAAAAAATAAATCTCGTTTACTATAACCCGTAGTTTCAAACCCAGTACCTTCAATAAGAGGAAGAGGCGGATTAGCCTCCATTTTGCAACCTTTGATACGTAATAGAATTGATAATTCTTTATGACGTTGATACCCGTTGGATTTTCGAAAATTTATTAATTAGTTTAACCGGTTCGGAGCTATTGGGGCTGGATCTATCCTCGCAGGTACGTGAGTCGTAGCGATGACAACATTCCTGCGGATGTTGGAATTGCTGCGCCTGTCACCAATACTTTTCAATATTTGGCAAAGTAAGAATTTGGGATCAGCTTCTAGCTTATGATACGAACGATGAATATTCAATTCATGAATATCTTGAATCCATAGTGTACAAGGAGACATCTCTTTCGCCATTTCAAAAACGAAATTTAATCGGTGTACGCTTTCTTTCGAGATGAAATTTCCACGTACATTATTAAAGAAGGATCGGTTGTATATCAGCTTTTTCAATGGTAGTTTCACCACTGGAAAGTAGGAGTCGAATGCTACATCTCTAATAATGGAAGATCGGCCAGTTTCTATGGGTCCTACTAGCAAAATTCCTTTAGATGGTAATAATCCCGATTGGAGTGAAATAGGTATGTCATGACATGGCATATCTAGTAGACTGCCTCTTCGTCTCGTTGTTACTGAAAATAGAAGATTTCTCTCGAGAGCGGAAAAGGCCCACTTCTCCGCAGGATCCAACTTACGGATCTTGTGACTCAATAGATCATTTTGCCAGAATTGAAGTAAGTATGCCAAAACATTAGATCTTTCCTGTGGATAAGGTTCATGAGAAATCTCGTTGCTCGATAAATCATAATTGGAATTCAATTTCGACACATACCTGCGAAAAATTTTATTCGTCACTAGGTGTTGAGTCAGTAGTTCTTTCTTACTATCTAGGATATCGGAGCTTTCTTTATGAAACATCCATGAATCGAGTTCATTTTTCACAAAGAAAAAAAAGATTATATTATTTATATAATTCAAGAATCTATTCAAAGAATAGATTAGTAGATCTCTCGTTGACATTTAGCTTGTCGAAGGGGAATACATTACCTCTTTCAAATAGGATCCACGCGTTGGGTCTGTTAGATATTCAATAGTGTTGAAACGTTTCCATGGATGAAAGGAATTGAAACCCGAAACGGCAGACAAAGGGTGTTTGAATAATACAAGAACAATTAATATCGAAAGAATGAAGTAATAGCAGATAGACCTATTGGAAAATTGAGATCCTGACCATCCTCCCGAATGTAAAATCTCCGCTTCATCAGGAATTTCTTCGAAAATAAGAAGACCTATCTCGGATACTACAGTATTGATAGAATCGTTGTCAAATCTCAATCCTAGGCTTTGCAGTCTTTGGGATAAATAGGCTTTCGCGCCATCTACTACATCCTCAGCAATTCTTTTAGAAATCCTGGGAAAAATATGATTCGAGTCATAACTTATTTTAAGTACTATTTCTGGATATGTTTCTCTAATCAGATCGTAGAAGTATCTCCACCAGGTAGGGGTAAAAAACCAAGGTATATAATCTCTAAATAAGCTCCATTTTTCACCGATATTGTCTCTCCAAAAGATCCAAGAGATCTCATATCTGTTCAAATCTTTTAATAATTCATTGAATTTTATAAAGTGGGATGGACGAATAGCCTCTTTCCGGATAGATTGATCCGCATAGTCCGTATCTTCGCGTGCAACCTCCTCTCCAATCGATTCTGCTAGAGATCTCGATGTTACATCGTTGCATAATGGGAGTCTTAGCGACCAGTAAGATGTTTCCATTTCTTCCGGTTCCCAGAAATACCTAATAGGCAAATTCTTTTGATAGACTCGATCCAATACCAGATTCTTGGGACGGGGTTGGGATCGCCGATCCGACGATGAATTGGAGTTTATCGACGTCTTCCCCAAATAAACTCCAGCGCTACTGCACGAATATAAGAAGGACTCTATCGCTTCACGAGGAGATGAGTTCAAACTCGCCAGTAACCTATTCAGATCCGAAATAGAGTTGGAAAGTCCATCTGAATGAGTTACTAATACTGTGGCTGTGGATTCATGCAGATTAGACGAAATAAATTGAATTGGCGTGAGTACGTGGCCAGCAACCTCCCTTGCTGTTTGTTTCGATAAATTGGATGACAACGAATCCGACAGTTGGGGATGAATAAATGAGATGATATTAGATGAGATGGTTTCATCTTCGGAGCCCGCATAGAAGTTTTCCAGGACGTCGAGATAACTACTGTTGCATCTCCCAATAAAAAAATCCCTTTTGATTCTCGGAATAAAGGTGCTTCTAGCACAGTTCCGTATAGGTGAGTCATCTAGAAAATTTAGTTTACTAACCTGATCGGAAATGTATCTTGAAATATTCCCACCAATATCTTTAGTTGAATCTCCCCCACGGTTTAAATCATGCAGAAATAGATTCCAAAATTCCCTCCCCGCAACGGAAAGAGCATCGCTTGAAAATGAAAATCCTGCTCGGATGGGTTCGATGCGGGGCAACCCGAGAGAAGTGGGATTCACTGCAGGTTCCAGCTCGGTCGAAGAGCCTACCGATTTCTCACTCATTAACAGTTTGGATTCAATGAAGAAACTTTTTTTTCTCTCAAGAATTGTTTTGAGGAAAAGTATCTGTTCGTCAATGTAACCATCGAATAAACTTGATAAAAGATCAAGCTTCATGATATCTATCTTGTTCAATTTCTCGAGATCTATATCGTTCAATTTTTCGATGCAATAATCAATGGTATATATCAAAGCTTTCTGGCGAGTAACCTCAGCAACAATCATTTTGTAAAGAAAAAAAGCATTGAGAAATCGGTGAAAATCTTTTTTGTTTTGTTGATTGTTACTACCGAGACTGACACCAATATTACTTAGTAATTCGTTTCTTATTGTTGATACGCGGCAAATTGATTCCTCCAAGTCATACTTTAAGACTTCCCCGGCGAGGGAAAGAGACGAATCCCCGGTCGTATCGAGCCATCTATGCACATTTAACTGAACATTTCCATACTCACCAACTTGAAAGGTAATATATTCGTTCAATAGGCGCTCTACGTTATCCTTCCATTTCAATACTATTTATTCAGTTGCAATTCTTGTTACACCGGTGTACTCCCCGCTCCCCGTCCAGCCATCCAGCCGATATTTGATTTGGAAGAAATATTCAGTAAATAATGCGCAAAAGTAGTCATAGAAAAGAAATATGTATGTTGAGTAGAGAGGTATGATTCTACTTCGTCCATACAATTTAACTAAATTGTATATTGAATGTATGTTACCCTTTTCTTCCAATTAGTTTAAAAAAATAGTATTTTCACTTTGATTACTTATTTTTCTAGGTCTACCTGAAGATATTTGGAAATAGTTTGGAAGAATCTCATTGAGGTTGAGGTGTCTGCTACTCGCTAGCCCAAGTTTTTTGCCAGATATTTGAGTAAGCGGCATATCACCCTTCGTTTTCAATGGAAATCCTTTCCCAGATTTGACGCTATTACTGACGTCAATAACTATTGCCCCACTAAAAACCAGATTTGATTTCTCAATTATCGAGAGAAATTCGGTGAGTCGATTTATTAATCCATTTTTCATTTGTGAATAAGTGTGTAGAATGGGAAATTCTTCCCCATTTTTGTCATAATCCAATCCGGATATACAGCCACGAAACGACGTCGTCTTTTCACAAGGCGTAAATGAAGACAAGTTGGAAAAGGCTTCTCGCTCGAAATAAAACATCGACCCATCCCCCTGGTGATCTGCTGAATCTCCGGATTCAAGTAACGCCTTGTCGTAGGAGTTCAATACTACGGTACTTAATGAGTCGTTTCTCAATTGTGTTGCTTGTAACCGACCCAGATCTCGCTTGTTATGACTTTCCCGAGAGAATAACGAATCGAAATCACTTTGGTTGTTTCTATAAGCTACCCGGTAGTTATAGAATTTGAAAAACCTACTTGAGTTTTGTAAACACCTATCCCTGCAAAATCCTTGAATCCTTTCAGTCTCATCCTTGGATATATCTCTGCCAAGGAGTGAATCCCTCGCTACGCATGCCTTCCATCGACCGTAACCCAGAGGAATCATCGCATCATAACGAACTTGCTTCCCTTTTCTTGTTGAACCTGCAGAAATATCTTCGTTCAAACCTAAGTAATGGGAAACAGGTATTCCCCTCTTTCCATCCTTTCCAACAGATAAAGATCTTTTGAATCGGGGAAAGCAGTCGCGGGAGAAGTCACCAGAAATTTCTGCTTGTTTCTTTACTACTTCGTCACCCCCATTAATGACTCCCGCTAATGCAAAACTGCCTTCGATCGACCTTTTGTCACTCAAGCAATGCATAGAAATTGGTATTGTTAGCAACATCAGCATCTCCAGGGTGATGCCACTATCTCTTTTTAGTGAATCACGCAGATTGCGTAAAAATAGTGAACTCAGAAATCACAAGTCAGATAATCTGATAAAAGGTTCATAATTGGAAGATGGACTAGTGAAAAATCCTTTGAGATGTTGGTTTTTCAATGATTCGAAGAAGTGGTCTAATAGACTGACTTCTACTAACTCTGAAATTTTAGATGAAAAATCTGGACTTCCTACTCTTTCTTTTGCCACCTTTTTTACCTTACTTTCTTTCTTCATATTAATTCCATGCGGTAGATACTATCTATTTTCCACATTTATTATACCAATAAATTTGAAAATTTCAAGATATTATGGAATAAATATTTCAAAGGAATCTAGTGATTTCCGTGAATAGTCGTATCCAAAACTGGCATTAGATCGGGAATTATAAATTGTTATTGTCGGGGAGACCCACACACATCCCACCCACCTTAACAATGATTATCTGTTCCAAGCAGAGAGATGGGATCAAATTACCCAATTGGATGGGCGAACGACGGGGATTGAACCCGCGCGTGATGGATCCACAATCCATTGCCTTGATCCACTTGGCTACGTCCGCCCCCTCTGTCGATTTAGTTGGCCCCCCCCCCGGACGTGAACGAGATCTATCCGTTAAGCAAGCTAGATAGGTTCTTCGGTTGATACACATACATGTTGACTTTATGTATATAATGAGACAATAGAAAAAGAAAATCTTTGAAATCAGGAATGCACTCTCAATTTCTTTTATCTAAAAGATTTAGGTGGGAGATTACAAGCATTCTGCAAATCGGAGTAGGAAACTTCGTAATCCATCAAATTGCAGAAGGATATTCCAAATAGTTTTCAGAATTCAAGGTTGGGAACTGATAATCGTGAAATTGTGACAAGCTGTTATCATCCTCTCTATCCGTTCTACCGCACGAACCTTCATCTCGTTGGACACCAAACCTCCTTCCGGAGTTAAGAGATTTGGTATCCAGTTGTGCCACATAACCAGAAGGATATTATCCGTTTGTAGAAGGAGCTTCAACAGAAGCCAGGTCTAGGGGGAAGTTGTGAGCGTTACGTTCATGCATGACTTCCATACCTAGGTTAGCACGGTTTATGATATCAGCCCAGGTGTTTATAACACGACCTTGGCTGTCAACCACGGATTGGTTGAAGTTGAAACCATTCAAGTTGAATGCCATAGTGCTAATGCCTAAAGCGGTGAACCAGATACCTACTACGGGCCAAGCAGCTAAAAAGAAGTGTAGAGAACGAGAATTGTTGAAGCTAGCATATTGGAAGATCAAACGACCGAAATAGCCGTGAGCAGCTACGATGTTGTAGGTTTCTTCTTCTTGACCGAACTTATAACCTGCATTAGCAGACTCATTCTCAGTTGTTTCTCTGATCAAACTAGAAGTTACCAAAGAACCATGCATAGCACTGAATAGAGAGCCGCCGAATACGCCAGCTACACCCAACATGTGGAAGGGATGCATAAGGATATTGTGCTCAGCCTGGAAGACGATCATGAAGTTGAAAGTACCAGAAATGCCTAGAGGCATACCGTCAGAGAAACTTCCTTGACCAATTGGGTAGATCAAGAAGACGGCGGCAGCAGCTGCGACAGGAGCCGAGTACGCAACAGCGATCCAAGGACGCATACCTAAACGGAAGCTCAGTTCCCATTCGCGACCCATGTAGCAAGCTACACCAAGTAGGAAGTGAAGGACGATAAGTTCGTAAGGACCACCATTGTAAAGCCATTCATCGACGGAAGCTGCTTCCCAGATTGGGTAGAAATGTAACCCAATAGCTGCAGAAGTAGGGATGATAGCACCGGAGATAATGTTGTTACCGTATAGCAAAGAACCAGAAACGGGTTCGCGAATACCATCAATATCTACGGGAGGAGCTGCGACGAAGGCAATGATGAATACAGAGGTTGCGGTTAGTAAGGTGGGAATCATTAAGACACCGAACCATCCGATGTAAAGACGGTTTTCGGTGCTGGTGATCCAGTCGCAGAAGCGACCCCATAAGCTTGCGCTTTCGCGTCGTTCTAAAGTTGCGGTCATGGTAATTTTCGGTTTTCGAGATATAATTAGTGATTCCCCAGGCTAGTAAGCCTGTTAATTTGTAATATATCACAAAAACCTATCTGTGTCAACCGAAATTAATTGAGTCCCCAGAATTCTCGGATATGGGGGCTTCTTTTCGATGTCTCAAACAAAATTTAGCCGTTGTTTTACAACAAGGCTTTCTTCCTTTTTCAGAGAAGAATTAAATTCTTACTCTATGCACTATGCGGTGCGCGCCTCAATTAATTTCAGTCTCTGAAAAAACTGGTCACGCGTCAAGCCTTTTTGCGAGGCACTCCGCAACTCTGCATTGGCCCCCCCCCCGCTATCTTATTTAGTTAGAAGGAGTCTAATAATTAACAACCTGAAAGAAGAAGTAGTTGTCAATCCCCACTTGTGGCTTAGACACCCGTTATTTGTCACCGACTCCTCACTCAACCATTTCTCCATAGTTTCTTTTGATTCCCCGATAGTTTGTGCCCCGGTTCCAATCCACAACGGAAAGATTGTGGATTGGAACGAATCCGAAACTAGCGGAAATGGGCAAAAGCTTTGTTAGCTTCCGCAACTTTATGAGTCTCCTCTTTCTTTCGTATGGCACTACCGGAATTCCTGGCGGCATCCATCGATTCATCACTCGATCTTAAAGCCATACTTCGACCTGAGCGTTTTCGACACGCGATTAATGACCACCGGATAGCCGAAGCTTTTCCCTCTGCCGGTACTACTTCAACGGGAACTCGATAAGTTGATCCACCTACACGTTTGGTTTCTGTCACTACATCGGGAGTTACCCCGCGCACCGCCTGTCGCAGAACAGACAGTGGGTTCCTATTTGTCTTTTACCTAATCCGCTTCATAGCCTGATAAAAAATCTGATAAGCCAGTGATTTCTTGCCATTTTTCAAGATACGATCAACTAGCAGATTTACTAATCGATTACGATAAATTGGATCTGATTCGATATTTTTCTTTCTGTTCGCTACACTGCTCCGATGTAACACGAGTTTACAAATATAAATATGTCAGATTTCAATCAATTCTTTTATCTCAATGGTATCTCAATCTACTATTTTGGCTTTTTCACTCCATATTGTAGGGTGGATCCACCGGTTAGTCGAGGATCTCCCTCCAAACTGCACGTGCGACTTTCATCGAATACAGCTTTCCACATGATTAAATAGAAACTATTCTAATGATTTTGAACCATTTATTTTTTTTTAATGCAAATCATATTTACTCATCGCACACTGAGTATCCGTTTTCTCCTACTCCACGGATAAAATCTATTCCACGGATAGAAGAAGTCGAAGTCTAGATATAAAGGAAGAAAATCTTGCAATTCAGTTATCTTACTGGGAATGTCCGTAGGTTTATCAATCCAACCAGTAGATGTGCATGAAGCCTTCACCGAATCTCCGTAGTCGTAATCTAAACCTGTTCCAAGAGGAAAAGACATCCTAGGACTTTCCAGGTGAGAGTCTAGGTAAAACTCAACTTACTGGAATAGAACACCTTAGACACCAAGTTGTTTCATACAAATAGATAGATAATAATTAATCTCTATCAATCTCTGTAGTAGCAGGCTTTAGTCCCCCGGCAGTGCTGGGTCGGCTACACATTTAACATATCAGAACAACTGATACGGAATCATTGCAATGATACAAGTTATGACAATGTTCTGCAACGCACTAGAACGCCCTTTTTTACGATCCTTCACCCCTACAGCATCTAAGGTTCCTCTAACAATGTGATACCTAACACCGGGTAGGTCTTTGACCCTTCCACCTCTCACGGGGACCACCGAATGTTCCTGCAAATTATGGCCAATGCCTGGTATGTAAGCCGTTACCTCAAACTTGGAGGTTAGTCGAACTCTCGCGACTTTGCGTAGGGCAGAGTTGGGTTTTTTCGGTGTAGTCGTGGAATAGTCGACAGCTCCAATGTCACTATACAGAACCGTACGTGAGATTCTCACCTCATACGGCTCCTCGTCATTCAAATAATCCTTGTAGAAGAAATACTCCTGAGAAAAAAAGTCCGGAATTCCTCCCAATTTTTTTTTTTATTTCTCCTTTTTCTTCTTCTTTTTTTTCAACTGCAAATACAAAAGAATTTACAAAAGAAGAGAAAGATAATTAAATCCTTTTCAATTCATTTTTAAGGCTTCGGCTTCTCGCCCCACTCATTTCCCGGATCCCGTTATTATTAATAAGCAACCCAGGTAGAAAGATGAAAAATCTATCAAATCGATGGGTAGATTTGTTAGCAAGTTCCTCGTTTTCGTGCAAGTAATATGATGCGGATTGAGTATGGAGGAGATTGACGAGTCGGTATCAGCTTATCCGCATCATTAACTATTTCTTGATAAGGAATTCTTTTTGAAATGAAGACAGTTTCGATATCTCACTCTCGTTCTTTATTTCGTTTTTTCGACGAGGCTACCTGAAGAGGATCCAGCAACCTAACGCTAATGAACTACCCTGATAAGTAGGTGAGCCAAAATCTGGAGTGGGTAGGATCCGACCACTACCTGGAATTTGCCAGCGACGACGACGCTGAAGCGGCAGCAAAAAGAAAAAATAAGAATACATACGAAGGGAAAAGAAAAAAAATTAAGGTTAATGGGTTATTTGTTTAGTCGATTGCAGCTTCGTCAGCCTGTTCCGTGACGAGCCACTAGTCAAGCCCCACTGCGTTCTACTACCCCTCTTCCGTGAACCGAATCGGAAGTCTGGGTTCCGTGGGGAGAAAATTGTACCACAAGAGCTCGGGGAGGTCAAGCCGTTTCTATCACCAGTTGTT